AACAACTCAAAAGATAAAGAAGTATCGTTAATCTCTTCATGCTCGTTCCAAGCTCGAAGTACAATTTGTACACATAAGAATCCCCTTCCATAGATGATTTCTTCATATAGATAGATATAGGATCTATGGGGCAATTACTTAGAAGTACTGTTTGTGCAACAGCCCTTCCTATCTGATAGAAAAGGATCTCATGATCCTGAACCGAGCTTACCTGGGATCGCAAATCCCAAGTTTTTCTATGAAGAGCGGATCGAATTGTATTAGTGTCTATAATGGATTTCTTCTGTGTAATACTAATTGATAGGGCCTCATTGGTAAGTGATACAAGATCTCGTACATCGGAACCCATGGTTATGGACCCGAATCCACTAGCATTCGTATGGAAGATTTTCTTTTCCAAAGGAAATCCCCGAGTATATGAAAGAGTGAAAAAGTGCTTTCGTTGTTGTGGAATAAGAAGCCTTCGTATCTTAATGCACGTATTGAATTTATTCGCAGCTATTAGACCGGGATCCACTTTTTTGGGAATATGAGTCGACGCAATAACAAGAATATTGCTATTGGAGGATCTTTCACAATCCCTGGAGAGATGGTTCACTAATAGACCGAGGGATAAGTAATTCGACGCATCCAGAGACAGATCATGAATGTTTGGAATCCATAGTATGCAAGGAGACATTGCTTTTGCTAATTCGAGTTGAAAGGTGATATAAAAGCGGTCTACCATATCCACCTCCTCATTCGTCATAGTTAGCAGCTCCCCATCAATATCCTCACTATCCTCACTATCATCAATATCCTCAATATCCTCACTATGATGAGTATGATGAGCACCACTATTATCAAAAATATCCTCACCATCACTATCATCATAAATATCCTCAAAAAATTGAGGCCTTTCATCCAGGAACTTGTTCGGAACTACTGTAATGAAAGGAAGATAGGAGTTTGTCGCTAGGTATTTGACCAAATAGGATCGTCCAGTTCCTATAGAACCTATCACTAAAATACCCCTAGAGGGGGATAGGCCTAAGCGGAGTGAAAAGGGTTTTCCATGAGATGGGAAATGAAAACTATTAGCCCCAAACGAGGTTTGTGAATAAGTGATTGTCTGATAATGCGCAAGGAATACTCGTCTTTCTGCTAAAGAGGGTCTATGAAACTCATAATTCATTAGATACTTTTTATGAATGTCAACTAAGTATCGTAAGTAAACCGATCCTGGTTGTTCAATCATTTGATAACTAGAACCATTCTTTGATAAATGATCACTATCAGTCAGACTCCATAGAATTTTATCAATCCTTTTTTCTTTCCTTAAGATGGAGAACTGAACCAAGAATTCTCTTTCGGCATCATCAATCGAATCAGTATTCGCGACCCAGGATTCGATCTTATCATCAATCCAACCACTGTTCACATTTTTTCTTTTTCTTAGTAATGAATAGATCTCTTTACTTGTACGACTTAGATGTCTCGTATTTCTCGAAAAAGTGATTCGATTGATGGGATTGGGTATGATACTTAGGAAATCGATGATATCAATGAGATTGATATTCCAATATTTCTTCTTAGAAGGTATTGATTTGACCCCATAAGCGGGACCACCACCCGATAGCATCTTGCCGCCAAAAGCCCGTATTTCTTCTAGAAAATATCCTAAAGCAGCTAGAAAGAGATTCTTTAACCAGAAAGAATTCAGTTCAGATGTAGGATACCTATCCAGAAGTTTTCGCAACTCAATCATGTATGATGGAATCATCAAAGATTTGATCTTTTCCAACTCTGTCTGTAACTCCCTAGAGGCTCGGGAAACAACGAGAAGATGTCTACGAACGATATATCCAGCAACAAGAAGAAGGAAAAGGATTGAATAGAGCAACTCCCGAACATTTGGTGATCCCGGAAATTCCCATATCAATGAAACGGGTGACTCATTATCTCGACGAAGCATTTCTTCGGACAGAAGAAGATTATGTAAACACTTACTCGAAATCTCGCTTATCAGATTCCTTTGTGGAAGAAGAATCTCCCGCAATTTGTTCTGAAGAATTGGCCATGATATATCTATATCTAATCTATCTATAATATCTTCAAAAAGGGATAACAATTTTTGACTGCTACTTAGTATCGCTATCCTCAATAGGTCTGAATTATATACTTTTTTGAAAGTATCTAAAAGAATGAAATTGAGATATTTGTACCCTGTCGAAGTAAAGAACCATGGCATATATGTTTGAAACATATTTGAGAGAGTTGAAAAAGCACTATAGGTTCTATACATCTGCCCTTCCTCAACGCATTTATTTAGATAAAGACTCCGTTTTTTCCTCTTTTCGGATGGTAATAAATATTTCTCAGAGTCAATCAAACCCATCTTTGAATTGAAATTGAGAAACTGATGCAAGTTCTTCCCTTCTGAATCAGATGGATTCATATCTGAAAGAGCTTGACAATAAATTCTTTCAAAATTGACTAATTGTCCCTCTCTTAGAGGTGTTCCAAAAATGTCTGCGATCGAGTAAAGAGCTCTACGAACGAATGGAGCGGATCGAATTGGAAAATGAAAAGATTTGTCCAAGTTATCCGGTTCGGCACCACTCGGCGGAAAATTCTTAGGTATGCATATCTTAGATACCTGTGACTCGATCGGTGAAATAGTATCTTTTTCCAAAAAAACATCTTTTTTTTTACCGACGTGCAAAGAAAATATTTTGTTGCGAATGAAAAAGATATTGAGGAATTGTCCATACGTAAGATCATAATTATTGATAGGGGTCCTTTCCACATAAAAAGGGAATCCTTTGTTACAATAGAACCAGAAGTGATGTGGATTATTCAAGAATCGAAGTCGATTTGCTTTATAAAAAGAGGATATCAATGAACTTCTATGAAATGGTTTCACGGGATTCAGCCAATTGTCTCGATCGTGGGATATCATTGAGAAATAGGAATCGGTCTTCTCAAAAGATTTCCTGCGATTTTTTCTAGTATGGAATGAGTCAATCATCCACTTCGGTATCTTATTGAACAAAAACGGTGATACTCTTCCTCCATTGATCAAGAATTTCGATTTTTGGGAAGTATCATGATCATCCAATAAGAAGGGTTTCAATTTATTCAAATGAACGATTTGAAGACCTATTGATTCTAACAACTGATTGAAGCGTTGATCAGTTGGACCCTTCAACTCATAGATGTGGATCTCGGACCTATGAATGGGGCTATTCCCGATACTCACAAAGAAAAAAGGAAGTGACCTAAACAAAAAGAAAAGAAGCGACTTGGACAAATTGGACAAATAGGACAAAAGGGGAAGTAACTTCGACAAAAGGAAACGAAGTGACTTAGAAGGATCTTTTTTGTCGAAAAATTCCGACCAATACCAATCAATTTTTTCGATAACCTCAGACCAATCAATTTTTTTTTTGATAACCTCCGACCAATCAATTTTTTCGATAACCTCAGACCAATCAATCAAATATTGATTAATACCTAATCGATCGAAGACTACTTGAAAACGGCTCTTCTGCTCAGAAACGAAATGTTCCAAATCCTCCTGGAAACTCTTGCTCCCATTGGACCATTTGTATCTATATGCATCAGGATCCCGATTCATGGATCTCTCGCTTCGAGAAATAAGAGGATCGAACCATTTCTTATGACTCTTTTTCAAATTCGATAAATGTTGGTTGATCGTAAATTTCCTTTGAGTTCTCTGATTCAGAGTATCATTTCCTATTTGATCCCTTTGAATTCCGTATTCGAAGTTGCAATCGGATCTATTCATTAAAAAGAATCGATTTGATACATTTCTTATGTACCCATGGATGCTATATTGGATTGGAATCAGATTTTGGATCAATCTATGTTGATTGAATGCCTTCAGTATGGTGTTGATAGCAAATACCACTCTTTTTGGTTTTGGATCTTCCAAAGCATTCCCGCAGGAGATCTGGACCCCTTTTTTTCTGATCCTTCGATAAAAAGATTCATTTTCTTCAGAAAACATAGGAGGTAGAACCAATAAAGATTTCTTTGTCGATTCATCCCTGGAGTTGAATACCTCGTTCAAGAATTTTTTTTGATCCAATCCGCAGGAATCAATAGAAAAGGCAAAACCCTTATGATACACCAGATCCGGCTCGGTTATTGATAGAGTGAATAGATCTGCCACTCCTTGAAATCTCTCTTCTGATTCAAAATCGTGGCGCCCCACGTATCCTCCCCTCTTCCGGTCATGGAATAGATGAAATAAATCAAAAAATGGATTTTGGTTCAAGAATGAAATCTTGTTGGAACTGCCCATATCCGGTTCATCCTTCGGAACCCTATCACATCCCGGATTTGATGCAATAGGATGAATTGTGACGGTATTTTGTAAATACGCAATTATCTTGAATATATCAATGATTTCTTTTTTTTCCGATCGCCGGGATGGGACAAAAGAAAGATCTTGTTGTTTCTTCAATAATTTCTGATCTCTGGTGGACCTCTTAGTAGGATTCGAACCCAGATGAAGTTCTGACCATCTGTCAGAGAAAAAAGAACGAATTGATCTTGTAGGATTCCCAAGAAATTCTTCGATTTCTTCCGGAAGCGGATGATTATTCATCTGCTTCTCACGTTCCGTGAATAGCCGGGACATTGAGGAATCTCCAGAAAGGCTTTTCGGGAATCGGTCTGATTCTATCTCTGCTCCTTCCGTTTGAAGAAAGGAAGGATCCCAAAGAATCGACCCTTCTTTTTGAATCTCTCTTTGATTGATCCATGTGTGATATTCCGAATCCTTATTACGAATGGAATCGAAATGATCTATGGATTGATCAAAAGATCCTTTCAATTGGCTAGAATCCCTTACTTGAACGAAATTAGATCTTGTGGAATCATATTGCATATTTGACGATACATTCCATACCTTGCTAAACAAGCGAAAAAACCGATCCTTGTTTATCAACCACACATTGTCTAAGCAAATCCAATTCTCTCTCGACACCTTCCTAAAGAAATCTGATTCGTGCGGATTCTTCTTCCAACTAACGAAGAGATCTTGGCGGAATTGCCACATATGAAATTGAATACAATTTTGCAGCAAAGAAATACCACACTTGTTTCTCGAGAAGAGATGGGAAAGATGCTCAATATCATTTGATTGAATAGTTGACCCAGCTCCTTGTTGTTTGAAGAAACCCTCCACTTCAATTGGTCTTTTTTCACGAAAAGAAGACATAAGATAACAAATCCAGTGTTTCACTAAGATTTCAAATAGCTGTCCCGAATTCAAGTTGATTATGTTTCGCTTATTTCTCGGAGAAAGACGATCAAACAATTCCCAATCATGGTCCTTGCGGATCCGATCATCCGTATAGGAAACAAAAGAAGACTCCAGATATTTGATATCTTTCTCTTTGAATGAGATCTCAATTACAGCCAGGGTTTCATTAGATATCTTACAAATAGAATCCCTCTTTTTTCCGACCCGGTTCCTCCACCACCGCGAACCCCAGTTAGATTCAGGCATGATACACTTTTTCGTTTTAGTTATTGGGAGAACCCAAGTACTCTCTTTCGGATCCATGAAACAACTCTCAGAGATCTTTTTCCCTTTTGGAAGATACAGGAGCGAAACAATCAACCTATTGATAGACCCAAAAGATTTTTCCAATGGAGCATTTCTGGGTCCAAAGGAATTCCTAGGCAGAAGCCCCATCAAATATAGATTTTTTCTTTCGACCATTTCTCGATTATGCATGCGATAGAGAAGGACCACTACTACAAGCAGTACTAGACCTTTGGTCGTCAATACTGCACCTTTGACTAGACCCTTGATCGTCAGTACTGCCCCTTTGATCGTGAAATACCGATTGCTTCTTGACCCCTGTGAATCGCGTGAGAGTAAACTCCTCCAAATTAGGGGGTCGAAGAGTTTCATAAAACGTTCTTGCTCGAAAAAAATAGAAACGATAGTTCTAACTGAATCGACTTGGGTCCACGAATCTAACAAATCGTGAGAGTTCTTGACCTCTCTTAACATCTCTCTCAATTCGAAGATCCAGGGTTGAAATGGATCTTGTTGTGAAATTTTATGCTTCATTTTGAGTGCCTCCCCATTATAAATATTGAATATAAAGTAAAAGAAAATAGGTTTCCATTTCTTTAGGTAATCTCCGATACGATAGTTCTTTCTTCTATGATATTTCTTTATGATATTTCTTTTACAATATTTCTTTCTTTATTCTATGATAATCCCCCTTATGCATCCATGGCTGAATGGTTAAAGCGCCCAACTCATAATTGGCAAATTTGCGGGTTCAATTCCTGCTGGATGCACGACAACGGGAATGTTCAATACGTCTATTGGAATTGGCTTTGTATCAATGGAATCTCATCATCCATACCAATTCGTTATGTGTTATGTATGGTATATTCATATCATAAGTATAGAAACAGTTAGAGGGAGAATTCTTATCGAAACTGGAACTCATAGGGAAGAAAATAGATTTATGGATAAAATTCAATATGCAGTATTTACAGAAAAAACTGTTCGGTTATTGAGGAAGAATCAATATACTTCTAATGTCGAATCAAAGTCAACTAGGACAGAAATAAAGCGTTGGGTCGAACTCTTTTTTGGTGTCAAGGTAATAGCTATGAATAGTCATCGAATCCCGGGAAAGAGTCGAAGAAGGAGACCCCTTAGAGGGCATAAAATGCATTACAAACGTATGATTATTACGCTTCAAGCGGGTTATTCTATTCCATCTATTAGCTTAGAAAGAAAAGAAATGAATTTCACTCAAAATACTTCATAACACGGCGATACATTTATATAAAACTTCTACCCCGAACACGCGAAATGCAACTGTTGGAATTCAAGTGAAATCCAATCCACGAAACAATTTGATCTCTGGACAGCGTCGTTGTGGTAAAGGTCGTAATGCCAGAGGAATCATTACCTCAAGGCATAGAGGGGGAGGTCATAAACGTCTATACCGTAAAATAGATTTTCAACGAAATAAAAAAAACATATCTGGTAGAA